TCTTTTTTTTCTCCTTATCATTCGAGAAAGACAAGAAAATTTCAGGGTAACAAACATTATCTAGAATTTCTCTTAGATTTGAACCCATAGCTGATGATAAAACTAAAATAGATATTTTTTGTTTCCTACTTACACGTGCCCATATCCTTGTTCTTCTATCAATTTCTAATTCCGATCTTCCTCCCCAATCTGATATTATAGTGCTGGTATAAACAGCATTTCCCTTATGATCCAATTCTGAACGATAGTAAATACCGGGACTTTGCAATATTTGATTGATCACAATTCTGTATATTCCATTTACTATAGAGGTTCCCAGGGAATTCATTAGAGGAATGTTTCCAATAAAAACAGTTTGTTGTTGCATATCCCTACCGGTTTTCCAAATTACTCCCGCAGGGACATATAATTCAGAAGAATATGTGAGTGATTCATACACAGCATCTCTTTCCTTTATCAGGGGCTCCACCAATTGATACCTTTCCACAAATAATTGAAATTCCATTTCTTGATCTCTATCTTCAATTTTTGGAAACTTATGAAATTCTTCCGTTAAACCCTGATTAATGAACCTACAAAATCCCTCAAATTGTATCTGACTAAATCCAGGTATTGTGGACATTCCCTCATTTCCATTCCGAAGCATCTTAATCTTAAGTTTCCTATTTATTTTTATTGGAAAAATTCAATTATTGATTCACTATTCATCGACCCATATGGATCGACTTAGCAATAATAGAATGTATATTCTGTTTACTGAATCACATAAAATTTTAGTCAACTCCATATATCTATTTCAAACGTATGAACGGAGATGGAACGGCGGAATAAAGAACATTTTGGGCGCAGGTTCAAATTTTCGACGGGTTAAATTGAAAAAATATTTCTGGAAAAAAATTCTGTTACTTACACTTATGGAGCCTTGTTCAAAATTGGTCCAACTTCTACCTAACGTATTAGTATGATATTACGATCCGACGGGATACCACAAAAAGGAATGATTGAGATTGAATCTCCTCTTTATATCTATATAAATGAAATAAAGACAGAATAATCAGAAGTAGTATAGAGTTTTCCCTTTTTTAACACAAAAAATAGAATTTCATGTTCCAAAAAAAATTGGCGGATTTTTTTTGGTAGGGAGGGAAATTTATAGAATACGCTTGAATTGTGTAACTTAATATAAATATACTAAAAAAAAATATATTGTATTTATTAAGTACATGTTGATACGGCTATCTATCCATATATCACATCCTTTCTTGCAATTTCTGGAGCAACATTAACATGGATCACACTCCACCAAAATTCGTATTTTATATTCAATATTTCAATCTATTTATTCAATGAAAAATTGAAACATGAGAATTCTCTCTAGGGATATGTACATAAGAGAGAGACCCGTCTCGGTATCTGGGTAACAATTTGTGTTTTGGGGTTTACATATACACATATATGTTGTTATAATTGAAATAGAATGTTATAATTGAAATAGAAAAGTATTTTTTATTGAAAAAAAAAAAATGAGATTAGTCATAAAAATGAGATTAGTCATAAATCGGTCATAAATCAATTTTCTTTTTCCATTCAAGGAAATAAAATTTTATCTCCGATAAAAATTGAGGAACCATTCACTAATTTCAATTTAAAGACTAATTTAAAGTAAATTGTTAATGGTTCCAATTTGCCCTGAATTTTGCAGTCTGTCGCCAGAATTTGACTCTTAATAGAAAAGAAACGAGAAGGGAAATTATTAACTGATGTATATTTTGAGATATAATAAATCGAAGAAAATAATAGAAACCAGAAAAAAAAAAAAAGAATGTGTTTTTGAGGATTAAGTACAACGGGATTCAAGATAAAAAAAAAAGAGTTAGTAGTAGAAATAGAATATGGCTAATATTTTTATCCATTTTATTTTGGATCGAATCTGGCGGCATGGCCAAGTGGTAAGGCGGGGGACTGCAAATCCTTTATCCCCAGTTCAAATCCGGGTGTCGCCTGATCAACCAAAGATTTTTTATTTCTTATTCTGCCGATCTAATTCGATGAATTATTGCTCCGCAAGAAGTGGAGGCGTGGACGTGTCAATACTTGATTTTTATAAACTATAGGGTTTTAGAAAAGACTGTAACTTTTTTTCTTAAAATCTTAGTCTAGCCCAAATCAAATCGGCAGTAATAGGGATGAAGCAAAAACCTCAATTATTAATTTAATCATTGGTAATGATTGATTCTCACCATTTATTTCAAAATTTTTTGAAATAAATGGTGAGAATCAATTCCAGAATGGAATTAAGAACTAAGATCGGAAACCTCGATATACAAAGATTCCTAAGAGGCACCCCATTTTTACTACTAGAATAAAAGATTATATAAAAGACTAGCATATCAAAATCTCTTAAACAATTTTAAATTTTAAGTAGCGTCTCATGATTCTGTTGGGTATTAAATTAGATTGGATACAATGATGGGAAATAAATTTAGGGCTTGTAGAAAGGCACGAGGATACTTTGTATTTAAACTCACGAAAGGCTATGAGTGCTCAGACATAGAATCAGAATAGTTGGTCGACTTTTATAGTATAGAGTAAAGGTAAAAATTGAAAAAAAAAAGAATATATGTATGTAGTAATAGTGGCAGTGGGTTCTACCGATTCTTTCATAGAAAGACAGTAAGCTTAGATCAAATAGAAAATAGAGGTATCTGATATATAGTTGTGTATAGAAAAGGTGCGTGTATCATCTTGTACTTAATACTTCCTGATTCTACCGGAAATCTTAAAATATTGAAACTTGTTACAAATGTATTCATTGAATTGATTTGATTCATCAATAGTCTTAAGTCAGAATCCTATTTTGACTCTGTGCCATTGATTCCACTATGATTATTAAATAATAATCGAATAATTCTTTCATAGAAATAAGGGACATAATTCACATGGATATAGTAAGTCTTGCTTGGGCTGCTTTAATGGTCGTCTTTACATTTTCTCTTTCACTTGTAGTATGGGGAAGGAGTGGACTCTAGTGCTGTGGACACTACAAATACTAAATTGAGTAATCGATTGCTCAATCCAACTGTATCAATTCTTTATTAATCGTTTTGCGAAGCCTTGCCTTAAAAAAAAGTATTCAAAATTGTACTGGAATAGAGTAATAAATCATTATCATAATTGTATTTTGCAACTCAAATCTACACATAATAGAAGATTCTTTCCAACCGAATTTTGACTAATTTGACTAAATAGTCTATATTTTTTTTTTCTAAAAGAAAAAAAAAATTCTGTTATTATGACATTATATATTTTCTTTCCACTGTAAGCGAAACGATTAGTGATTGTCCAAAGAGGTCCTACACATAATAAAATTAGATCTTTCTTCCGTTAGGCTATTTACATATCACACATTTCACATTTGTTTTAAACTTCTAGAAATTATACTTTTTTGACCCATCTCATGTTTTGTTTAAACATGAAAAACGGCCAGGTTTACTCTAACCCCTTTTCCAAATCCGAAGAAGTTATCATATAACTACGCGGATCTTCCATTAATTGTTCAATCAATGACTTCTTGAGATGAAAAAAAAGAAATAGAATTAAAGTTTTATCTTATCTATATGTACATCTACTATATACATATTGTAATTTTATCTATATGAAGTCTATATTAATATTAGTATACAATACTAGCTAGTGTGATAGAAAGAACTATATATTATAGTTCTTTCTATCACACTAGCTTAGATACTTAATAAGCTACTTCTGTTCTGATTCCAGCTCAGCGCAATCATTTCATTTAAGACTTAGAGTTTGAATTCTTTTCTTTCATTTCTTGAATCATTGAATTGAATTGAACTGCTAAGAACTGATAATTAAAGTTTCATTCAAATTAATCATTTTGGCTAACTGTTTTTACATAGATAATAAGTAAAAAAGCAGTAGGAATTAGAATGAACAGTGCAGTAGCAATAAGTGCGAGAATATTGACTTCCATAATCTAATCTTTTTTTTTCGCAATAACTTAACTCGGGATCTAATCCCATAGAGATGATAAATTTGATTCCTGTAAATTCAATGGGATGAATTGTATCTTGATGATACTGAATCAGATCAATATTATGAATAAAAATTTCTGATCTATCAAATCAATTTCTCGTTGAGAATTGAATAGTATAACATAGGGAGATCTTTTATCCATACAAAAAACCATTTTTGATTAGATCATAAATACCTATCATTAGGTTTTCATCCTTTTTCCACTTGTTCTTTTCTATAACCTAGCATCTTATCTTCCTTATACAATTCTTCTACTTATACATATACATAGGATTTTGTATATAGAATTATAAGGTATTATATAACCGGTATTCTCTAGGACATACAGAGAGACGAACAGTATAAGTATAAGTGAGATGTAAAAAAGGTAAGGTTAAGTCTAAAAAATCGACTATTCAAGTTTTACCTTTACTAAGAATAAGAAAAGAAAGGAGCCCTACTTGGTTTTGTTAGAAAAGATGTGCTTTAACCTAAAAAGTACTTTACCGGAGAATTAAATTCTATGAAGATTAAGTTCATTGTATATCATATAATAAACAAAATATAATAAACAAAGCTATTTTGTGTCTGTACCCCCCAAAAAATCTGAGCACTCTATTCCATTTCATTGATCAAGAGCAGAATGATTGAAAAAAAAAAGTGGTATCTCTTAAACTTTAAATACTGAATATAGCACCAATTGTACTAAATCTACATATATTTTTCCTTATCAATTAGTACTGGGGAAGAAATGGAACTTCCCATATTTATCTGATGAGACATGCGAAACAAAAGAAATAATCTCCACGGTGCGAATTTGTTTGATTCCATTTTGCTCTTCGTCTTCCCTTTCGCAAAAATAGAGAAATTCATTTCTCAATTCATGAGATCCTAGTTCGGGACTGACGGGGCTCGAACCCGCAGCTTCCGCCTTGACAGGGCGGTGCTCTGACCAATTGAACTAC